TTTTTTCTCCTTATCATTCAGGAAAGACAAGAAAATTTCAGGGTAACAAACATTCTCTAGAATTTCTCTTAGATTCGAACCCATAGCCGATGATAGAACTAGAATAGATATTTTCTGTTTCCTACTTACGCGAGCCCATATCCTTGCTTTTCTATCAATCTCTAATTCCAATCTTCCTCCCCAATCTGATATTATGGTGCCCGTATAGACCGAAATTCCGTTATGGTCCAATTCTGATCGGTAATAGATACCGGGACTTTGTAATATTTGATTGATCACAATTCTGTATATTCCATTTACTATAGAAGTTCCCAGGGAATTCATTAGAGGAATGTTTCCAATAAAAAGGGTTTGTTCTTGCATATCCCTACTCGTTTTCCAAATTAATCCCGCGGATACATATAATTCAGAAGAATATGTGAGTGATTTATATACAGAATCTCTTTCTTTTATCAAGGGTTCTACCAATTGATATGTTTCCACAAATAATTGAAATTCAATTTCTTGATCTGTATCTTCAATTTTTGGAAACTTATAAAATTCTTCTGTTAAGCCCTGATCAATGAACCTACAAAACCCTTCAAATTGTATTTGATTCAATCCCGGTATTGTAGACATTTCTTCATTCCCACCTCCAAGCATTTTTGGATTTCCCGTTTATAGAAATAAAATCCCATTACATTATTTGCTCATTCTTCATCAAATCATATGGATCGATATAGCAATGATGGAATTTTGATTCTGTTTACTGAATCACATGAAATTGTACCACACTCCATATAATAGAATAGATGGAATGTATGAAATACGTAGGAATAAAGAGAATTTTGATATTCAAATTGGAATTTGATTTGCAACAGATACAAATGCAAAGAATTGGAATTGATAAATTCCACTTAACTTATGGAGTTTTGTATAGAATATCAAAAAGTGATTCCATTTCTACCATTATTAGGATATTCCTATTCCAATTGGATATCATAAATGGATTTGGAAATGGATTTGGAAAAAATATAGAATTTATTTTTGAGTATTTAAATTTTTCGTGGATTCCATTCTTCAAAAAAGAATTCGCAGAGAAGGGAGATATTTTTACTTATTTAATGGGATTCGTAGAATATGATTGAAATGTGTCAAAAAGCTGTATTAAACATGCACAGATATGACTAGATATCTTAAATATACTATATTATAACTATATATAGACTACGGGCCTCCCTTCTTTTTTTTTATTACAGCTTTATTCGGGACAAGTACCTACCAGGCTCTATCAAAATTTCAATTTTTCTATTTAATTGAATGATTAATAAAAAAAAAAAGCACGAAAATTTCCTTAAAATAAGCTTTACCTATAGGCATCATATATAGATATCTGATTTATAGAATATCTGTAATTTATGTTATGGGGTTTACATATACCCATAAATGCTGTTATAATTGAAATTGAGAAGGCTTTTTTTATTGAAAAAAAAAAAATCGAGTTAGTTATGTATCAATTTTGATTTTCTTATATCACTTATATCATTAGGGAAATGCAATTTTAGATTCAAATTCAAGAATCGTTCATGAAGTCAAAAGTTAATGGTTCAAATTTGTACTCATTTTTCCTTCATTTTTCTGATTGAAAAACAAAATGTGGGTTTTCAATAGAAAATACAAGGAAAGTTTTGAGATATTGTGTGTTTTAAGATACTATACAATCAACCGGAGGGGGGTGGATCCAAACAAAAAAAGATGTCTTTTAGACAAGGGATTAAGGAAAACGGGATTCAAGGGGGAAATTTTTTCATATATTTTGTATCGTTTGGGCGGCATGGCCGAGCGGTAAGGCGGGGGACTGCAAATCCCCCTTTCCCCAGTTCAAATCCGGGTGTCGCCTGATCAACAATCGAAATACCTCATCCTGTTTTTATGATATAACTTTACAATTTTTTCCACCAGAAGTAACGGACTTATTTGCTTGATTATAAGCATTCGGGGTTCTCTAAAATGCTGTAAATACTTGTGTCTAGGGTTTCACTAGTAGTGAAAAAGAACTAACTTGATACGATAGCCCTTCTCCTACTAATGGAGTGTCTACAAATTTTTGAATGAGAATCTAATTAAATTCAATTCTCTCTTGCATAGGAGACGAGAGATGTTTTGTATACATACTCCTGAAAGTCTTTGAATACTCCAGCATTTTTTAATTCGATTAAATGGAAAATTGTCTTTTACTTATTTCTTTTCTATTTAACTTAACTCTTATTTTATTTATATAGTTTTTTTATATATTCTTAAAAAATAGTTAGAAATAAAATCAATTTTGATCTTTCAGTAACTTCGAGTCAAGAACGTAATAGAATGCCTTCAATTTTTTCATAGGTCCAATCGAAGACGGGGGGATTAGATCAAATGGGAAAAATGAAAAGAAATAGAGGTATGTGACAGATAGTGATCCATTTTGATTCTATATTTTTTAATGAAGGACAACAAAAAAAAATAGGTCTTATTATTCCTACATGTTAGTACCATTCCTTTGATTATTCAAAAACTGCCCCCACGAATTTTCTGTGTGCTTAATGTTTTCCGATTATACTCGAAATCTTATAAGAACCTGTTAGAATTGGATTCTTTCATCAACGATGTTGAGTCAGAATTCCCTTTTGACTCTGTGCCAGTTATTTTACTATTATTAGTGAACAATAATTGAATAATTTCTTCATATTGATAGAGGACAAAATTTACATGGATATAGTAAGTCTCGCTTGGGCTGCTTTAATGGTAGTCTTTACATTTTCTCTTTCACTTGTAGTATGGGGAAGAAGTGGACTCTAGAAGTCCTACTAATTGAGTTTAGGAATCAAACCGTATCAATTTTTTTATAGACCGTTTTGCAAAGACCTTTTTTTATTTCACTATTTTTCAATTTGAAAATATTTTCATTTCTAAATTTTATTGGATTCGAGTGGAGTAATGCATTCTATGAATAATATATGAACTCTTTCAATCAAACAAATATTTCAATTATTCCCATGATTGTATTTCGAAAGTAAAAGGAATACGAATGGTAGGAAACTTCTTCCAACTGCATTCGTCATAAATTAGAAATTCTGGAATTTCCAATTTCAATGAACATACTCTTCCAAAAGTTATATTTATATATATATGGACAATGAATGAGGAAGAACGGAACTATTATTTTTATTTTTTATTTTTACTGTTCAAAGAGAAAATAGTTCTGTTCTTCCATTCCATGGGTACACATTGTTTATGGGAAACAACATAGACATAGTGATTGTCCAACGAGATATTACACAGAATAAAATATTCTGCATATTGTGCACTTATCACTCGCTTGTTTTATTCTTTTAAAAATCAAATTTATGCTTTACTTTATTCAACTCATTTCATATGATAGTTCAAACGTTAAAAATCGGTGAGCTTTACTAATCCTTTTCGAAATCCGAAGAAGAAGTTCCCACGGAACCCCTGGATCCTCTGTCAACTGCTCAATTCATTACTTCTTTTTCGGGATGCTAACAAAAAGATTATTTGATTTTCTTTTAACATAGTTTTTTTTTCATTAATTCGTTCTTTCATCTTTGAATGGATATAGGGATTCATATTAAAAAAATCATAAATTTAGGAATTAGAATCGTAAAAGTGATTTTTCAATTATTTCTGATTGATTGGAATCAAGACAAATTAAACAGAGTCAAATAGAAATGGATGAAGCAAAGAAATAAAATTGGGATACTATGTACATTCTATATGGAATTGATATCTATATATAGATGAAGATAATAATGTAGAAATGTCTATATCAAATTAACCGATATCTTCATATAGTAAACTTTATAAGTACAATAACCATACTATTGTCTCTTATAGAATACTGCTCTCATAAAATACTGCTAATTCTGGTTCACTCATTTCGTTTAAGACGCGAAATTGGAACCCCCCTTTTTTTTCTTCAATCATTGATAAGAACTAAAGGGTCAAGTTTAATCCAAATTAATCACTTTGACTTACTGTTTTTACGTATATTATAAGTAAAAAAGCAGTGGGGACTAGAATGAACAGTGCAGTAGCAATAAATGCGACAATATTTACTTCCATAATAGCATTGTTTCATTTTTCTTTAATTCGCAATAACTCGGGATTTAATCCCATAGAGATGATAAATATTTCGCCTGTAAATGGGATGAATTACACTTCGATGTAATCGAACCGGATCAATATGATTGATCATGACTAACAATATCTAAATCTAAGCTATCAAATCGATTCATCGTCAAGAATTAAACAGTATAACATAGGAAGATCTTTTACCCATACCGAATTCAATAGTGGATTCTGGATCCAATCAAAAATGACTTTCATTTCTATTTTGATTTAATATTATTTTATACAACCTACCGCCTTCTTTGTACAATCATCTGATGAAGTATCATCTAAGGGCCTTTCCATTTACCATTGATTCTAAACAACGACAAAAAATAATCCAAAAGGGGGATTCCCGTTGGGAATGAAATTCTGCTATTTGTACCACCCTTCACAGAAAAATGCAGAGATGAATTCATGTATTTTTTTATTGGATTTGAATCTGTCGGGACTGACGGGGCTCGAACCCGCAGCTTCCGCCTTGACAGGGCGGTGCTCTGACCAATTGAACTACAATCCCTCGGAAATATATATATTATATATATTCTTTTTTATTTTATTCAAAAACTTTCGATTTCAAATTTGAATTGTCGTGTTCTAACATAGAAGCGAACGATATATAGATATTATCGAAAGCAGTGTGAATTACTAATAATCTTTTCGTTCTTTCAAAATCATTTATTTAAGGTTCTTTTTTTCTTTATTTGACTCTTTTCCTCTGAATATAGATCATTATCATTGGTAAAATCAGAATTTGTTGGAAAAAATGAATAGAGTAATATAGTAAATAAATAGCGATAAACATATCTCAGACAGTTTGACTTTTTTATTTTGACTATTGGGATCGAGTATTT